AGTAAAGTGCCTGAAAAAAAGGATAATTTTGATAGAATTAATAATGTGCCCCACACCTTTACTTATATTTAATAGAATTAAACTATTTCCTAAAGTATCAAAAACTTTTATACATCATATACTAAAATATAAAAAAATAAGCTAATTAAGCTATTGGGTTCATACCCCAAGTATAAAGGTAATAATCCTTTTTTTTTTAATTTTTAAATTTCATAAAATTTTATTTATTAGTACATTAATATTAGGAACTTTAATGGCTATTTCTTCTTATTCTTGTTTTAGAATATGAATTGGTTTAGAAATTAATATATTATCAATTATTCCTTTATTAAAAAATCATAAGACTCAATATCCATCAGAAGCAGCATTAAAATATTTTATTACTCAATCTCTTGCTTCAATTATTCTTTTATTTTCTATTGTTATATCATTAAATTTAAGTGAATTTTTTAATATAAATTTTAATAATTATTATTTTATATTAATTTTAAATTCATCTTTATTAACTAAAATAGGTGCTGCACCTTTCCATGCTTGATTCCCCGAAGTAATGGAAGGTTTAAATTGATGAAATTGTTTTATTATATTAACATGACAAAAAATTGCACCAATAATTCTAATTATATATAATTTTCAAATAACTTTATATTTTTCTTGTATTATTATTTTTTCTTCTTTAATTGGAGGAATTTTAGGATTAAACCAAATTAGTTTACGAAAAATTATAGCTTATTCATCTATTAATCATATTGGATGAATAATTGCAAGAATATTAAATTTTCAATTTATTTGATTTATTTATTTTATTATTTATTCAATTATTACATTAAATTTAATTTTTATATTTAAAATTTTAAATACTTTTTACTTAAAACAACTTTTTAATATAATTAATTTCAATAAAAATATAAAAATTATATTTATTTTTAATTTTCTTTCTTTAGGAGGGTTACCCCCCTTTCTTGGATTTTTTCCTAAATGATTGGCAATTAATAATTTAATTCAAAATAAATTTTATAGAATTAGATTTCTTTTAATTACTTTTACATTAATTACCTTATTTTTTTATTTACGTATCACATTTTCTGCCTTATTATTAAATACAAATGAAACTTTAGTTTATTCAATTAAAAAAATTAATTTTTTTATATATTTTTTAAATTTTATTTCTTTAACTGGTTTATTAGGATGTAATTTAATCTTTAATTCTTATTAAGGATTTAAGTTAAAAAAAAAACTAATAACCTTCAAAGTTAAAAATAGGGACTAATTTCCTAAGCCTTAAATTAAAAATTACCTTTAAATTTGCAATTTAATATCATATTTGACTATAAGACTAAAAAATTAAATATATAATCAAAAATATTCAGTATTGGTAAAAGAAATTTTTATTTCATAAATAAATTTACAATTTATTGCCTAATTTCAGCCATTTTACCGAATAAATGATTATATTCAACTAATCATAAAGATATTGGTACTTTGTACTTTATTCTTGGAGCTTGAGCAAGAATAGTGGGAACCTCTTTAAGATTATTAATTCGTTCAGAATTAGGAAATCCTGGATCTTTAATTGGTGATGATCAAATTTATAATGTTATTGTTACAGCTCACGCTTTTATTATAATTTTTTTTATAGTTATACCTATTATAATTGGTGGATTTGGAAATTGATTAGTTCCCTTAATATTAGGAGCTCCAGATAGAGCATTCCCTCGAATAAATAATATAAGATTTTGACTTTTACCTCCTTCATTAACTTTATTAATTATAAGAAGAATTGTAGAAAATGGTGCAGGAACAGGTTGAACAGTTTACCCTCCATTATCAGCTAATGTAGCTCATAGAGGAGCTTCTGTAGATTTAGCTATTTTTAGCCTTCATTTAGCAGGAATTTCTTCAATTTTGGGTGCTGTAAATTTTATCACTACAGTTATTAATATACGACCCAAAGGCATATCTTTAGATCGAACACCTTTATTTGTTTGGGCAGTTGTTATTACTACTATTTTATTACTTTTATCATTACCTGTTTTAGCAGGAGCAATTACTATACTTTTAACTGATCGTAACTTAAATACTTCATTTTTTGATCCAGCCGGAGGAGGTGATCCAATTTTATATCAACATTTATTTTGATTTTTTGGACACCCTGAAGTTTATATTTTAATTTTACCTGGATTCGGTATAATTTCACATATTATTAGACAAGAAAGAGGTAAAAAGGAAGCCTTTGGAACTTTAGGTATAATTTATGCTATAATAGCAATTGGATTATTAGGATTTGTTGTTTGAGCTCATCATATATTTACTGTAGGAATAGATGTAGATACTCGAGCATATTTTACTTCAGCAACAATAATTATTGCTGTTCCTACAGGAATTAAAGTATTTAGTTGATTAGCAACATTTCATGGAACACAAATTTTATCTAATCCTGTTACTCTTTGAGCTTTAGGTTTTGTTTTTTTATTTACTATTGGAGGATTGACTGGCGTAGTTTTAGCTAATTCATCAATCGATATTATTTTACATGATACATATTATGTAGTTGCTCATTTTCATTATGTTTTATCAATAGGAGCAGTTTTTGCTATTATAGCAGGAATTGTTCAATGATTCCCTTTATTTACTGGTTTAACTTTAAATAATAAATTTTTAAAAATTCAATTTTTTGTTATATTTATTGGAGTAAATATAACCTTTTTTCCTCAACATTTTTTAGGTTTAAGAGGGATACCTCGACGATATTCTGATTATCCAGATGCTTTTATACTTTGAAATATTGTTTCTTCAATTGGTTCTTTAATTTCTTTAATTGGAGTATTATATTTTCTTTTTATTTTATGAGAAAGATTTTCTGTAAAACGAAAAAGATTAGTAACTTTAAATATAATTACTTCTATTGAATGATTACAATTTCTTCCTCCAGCAGAACATAGATATTCAGAACTTCCAATTTTAACTTCTAAATTCTATTATGGCAGAATAGTGCATTGGATTTAAACCCCAAATATAAAGTTTAAACTTTTTTTAGAAATTGCAACATGAAAAACTCTTTTACTTCAAGATAGAGCATCTCCTTTAATAGAGCAACTCTCTTTCTTTCATGATCATACATTATTAATTCTTGTTATTATTACAATTTTAGTAGGACAATTATTAATCTCTTTATTTTTTAATAAATTTTCTTATCGTTATCTTCTTGAAGGACAAACAATTGAAATTATTTGAACAGTTTTACCAGCTATTACTTTAATTTTTATTGCTCTTCCATCTTTACGATTAATTTATATTCTTGATGAAATTAATAACCCTTTAATTACTATTAAAACTATTGGACATCAATGATATTGATCATATGAATATTCTGATTTTAAAAATATTGAATTTGATTCTTATATAATCCCAAGTAAAGAATTAAATTCTTTTAATTTTCGTTTATTAGATGTTGATAATCGAATTGTTATCCCTTTTGAATCTCAAATTCGAATATTAGTTACATCAGCTGATGTTATTCATTCTTGAACTATTCCTTCTTTAGGTGTAAAAATTGATGCTACACCAGGACGTTTAAATCAAATTAGATTTACTTCTAATCGAACAGGCCTATTTTTTGGACAATGTTCAGAAATTTGTGGTGCTAATCATAGATTTATACCTATTGTAATTGAAAGAATTTCTCCTTTATATTTTATTAAATGAATTTCTAAAATAACAGAAATTTCATTAGATGGCTGAAAGCAAGCAATGGAATTTTAAACCATAGTATAGTAAATTAGCTCTTACTTCTAATGAAAAATTTAGTTAAATTATAACATTAGCTTGTCAAGCTAAAATTATTAATAAATTAATAATTTTTAATTCCACAAATAGCTCCTTTAAATTGATTATCTTTATTTTTTTTATTTTTATTAATTTTTTTAATATTTAATTTTTTAAATTATTTTATCTTTAAATATAATATTAAAAAAACTTTATCAAATAAAAAACTTTTATCTTATAATTGAAAATGATAACAAACTTATTTTCTTCTTTTGATCCTTCAACTAATTTAAATTTATCTTTAAATTGATTAAGAACATTCTTAGGAATATTAATTATTCCCTTTTCTTTTTGATTAATTCCTTCACGATTATCAATTCTTTGATTAAATATTATTTTAACTTTACATAAAGAATTTAAAATTTTATTAGGAAATAATTCTAAAGGAAGAACATTAATTTTTGTTTCATTATTTTCTTTTATTTTATTTAATAATTTTTTAGGATTATTCCCTTATATTTTTACAAGAACAAGACATATATCTTTAACATTAACATTAGCTTTACCTTTATGATTAACATTTATTATTTATGGATGAATTAATAATACTATTCATATATTTGCTCATTTAGTTCCTCAAGGAACTCCACCAATTCTTATACCATTTATAGTATGTATTGAAACTATTAGAAATATTATTCGACCAGGAACTTTAGCTGTTCGACTTTCAGCTAATATAATTGCTGGACATTTATTATTAACCTTATTAGGAAATACGGGTTCAATATTATCATTAATTTTTTTAAATTTTCTTATTTTAATTCAAATTCTTCTTTTAATTTTAGAATTTGCTGTTTCCATTATTCAATCTTATGTATTTGCAATTTTAAGAACACTATATTCTAGAGAAGTAAATTAATGAAATCCCATAAAAATCATCCATTTCATTTAGTCGATGTTAGACCATGACCTTTATTAGGAGCTTTAAGAGCAATAACAATTGCTATAGGTTTAATTAAATGATTTCACCTTTATAAAAGAGATTTATTATTATTAGGATTATTTATTACTATTCTTGTGATATATCAATGATGACGAGATATTACACGAGAAGGAACCTTTCAAGGATTACATACCTATCAAGTTACCATTGGATTACGCTGAGGAATAATTTTATTTATTACATCAGAAGTATTTTTTTTTATTTCTTTTTTTTGAGGATTTTTTCATAATTCTTTATCTCCAAGAATTGAATTAGGTATAATTTGACCACCTAAAGGTATTCAAACTTTTAATCCAATTGAAATTCCTTTATTAAATACTCTAATTTTATTAACTTCAGGTTTAACAGTAACTTGAGCTCATCATAGTTTAATAGAAAATAATTATAATCAAACATTACAAGGTTTAATTTTAACAGTAATTTTAGGACTATATTTTTCTATTTTACAAGCTTATGAATATTTAGAAGCTCCTTTCACAATTTCAGATTCAGTTTATGGATCATCATTTTTTATAGCTACAGGATTTCATGGTTTACATGTAATTATTGGATCAACTTTTCTTTTAATTTGTTTAATTCGACATTATTATAATCATTTTTCTTCAATTCATCACTTTGGATTTGAAGCAGCTGCTTGATATTGACATTTTGTTGATGTAGTTTGACTATTCCTCTATATTTCTATTTACTGATGAGGTAGATATTTATATAATATAAATTATTATATTTGACTTCCAATCAAAAAATCTAGAATATCTAGTATAAATAATTAAAATAATCTTTTACATATCATTAATTATTTTATTAATTAATTTTTTATTAATTATTATACTTAATTTATTTTCTAAAAAAAGTTTTATAGATCGTGAAAAAAGATCACCTTTTGAATGTGGATTTGATCCTAAAAGTACCGCACGATTACCTTTTTCTTTACATTTTTTTTTAATTGCTGTAATTTTTTTAATTTTTGATGTTGAAATTACTTTATTATTACCTATAATTTTAACTTTAAAATATTCTAATTTATTAAATTATTCAATTTTAATTATTTTTTTTATTTTTATTTTATTAATAGGACTTTATCATGAATGAAAACAAGGAGCTTTAAATTGAACTTTATAATAGGATAATAGTTAATTATAACATTTAAGTTGCATTTAAAAGATATTGAAATTTCAATTTATCTTATAATAAGAAGTAAAAAATTTTACATTTAGTTTCGACCTAAAAATTGATGAATTAATCATCCTTATTTTAATTGAAACCAAAATTTGAGGTATATCACTGTTAATGATAAAAATGAGTTTAATCTCCAATTAAAGAAATATGAAATTCAAGAATAAGCTTCTAACTTAATTCTTAAGCGATGTAATTTCGTTTATATTTCTATTTATATAGTTTAATAAAACATTACATTTTCATTGTAAAATTAGAAATAATTTCTTATAAATTTATTACTTAAAAATAAATATATTTCCTTAATATCTTCAATATTATGCTCTTTATAAGCTATTTAAGTTAATAAATATTTAATAATAAAAAAATAATTCAATAAATTATTATTATAAAATAAATTTTTAAATGATTATTTGAAAATAATTGTAAAAATTTTGATGTTAAAATTAAATTTTTACTTAAATTTTGACTTCCATAATATTCAAATCATCCTTGATCAAAAATTTTTATATAAATATCACCTAAATAAATAGGATAAAAATTTAGACCTAAGGTTGAAATCAAAGGTATATTTCATATTATTGATAAAAAAGACCTTAAAGTTAAATATTTTAAAGATTTTAAATTATAATTTATTTTAAATTTAGCCATTTCATATCCTAAAAATATACCTAATAAAACTATAATTAAAGTTATTATTTTTAAAAAAAAAGATAAACAAATAAAATAAGGTTCAGAAAATATTAATCATATTAATAAACTTCCACTAAAAATAGTAAAAAAAATTAAACCTATTATACCTTTTATTATAAATGATTCCTTTTCTATTAAACAATTTAAACTTACAAAATTAAAATTTCCTGTTAATGAATAATATATTAAACGAAATCTATAACAAACAGTTAAACCAATAGAAATATAAAAAATTATATAAATATAAATATTTAAAAATTGTATAGATATTACTTCAACTATTAAATCTTTAGAATAAAACCCTGAAAAAAATGGTAATCCACAAAGAGAAAAATTACAAATATTAAAAAAAGTACAAGTTAAAGGTATTTGAGATCTTAATCTTCCTATAAAACGAATATCTTGACAATTATTTAGATTATGAATGATATTACCAGCACATATAAATAATAAAGCTTTAAATAAAGCATGAATTAAAAGATGAAAAAAAGCTAATTTATACCTTCCTAAAGATAAAATTCTTATTATTAATCCTAATTGCCTTAAAGTTGAAAGAGCAATAATTTTTTTTAAATCAAATTCAAAATTAGCTCCCAAACCAGATATAAATATTGTTAATCTAGAAATAAATATTAAAAATAATATTAAATTTGATGAAAATGCATAATTAAATCGAATTAATAAATAAACTCCAGCTGTTACTAAAGTAGATGAATGAACTAATGATGAAACAGGAGTTGGAGCCGCTATAGCAGCTGGTAATCAAGCTGAAAATGGAATTTGTGCTCTTTTTGTTAAAGCTGCTAAAACTACTAAATAAGAAATTAAATTTATAATTAAATCATTTTTTATAAATTCTAAATAAAAAATATAATTTCATCTTCCATAATTTAATATTCAAGCAATTGATATTAATAATGCTACATCACCAACACGATTAGATAAGGCAGTTAATATACCAGCATTAAAAGATTTAATATTCTGATAATAAATAACCAAACAATAAGAAACTAAACCTAGGCCATCTCAACCTAATAAAATAGAAATTAAATTAGGACTAATAATTAATAATATTATTGATAAAACAAATAAAATAACTAATAAAATAAATCGATTTAAATTTAAATCACCTTCTATATATTCATTTCTATAAAAAATTACTATAGAAGAAATAAATAATACAAATCTCATAAATAATAAAGATATTCAATCTAATAATAAAACTATAATAATTGAAGATGAATTTAAAGTTAATAAATTTAATTCAATAATTAAACTTAAATCTAAAATTATTAAATTTAAACTAAAAAAAAATAAAAATAATGATAACATTAAAAAAAAATAAAAATAAATTTTACAAATTGATAAAATTATTCAAAATAAAATTTTATATCTTTGATTCCACAAATCAATATTTTTAATAAACTATTTGAATAAATTCAAAATATAAAATATTCACCTTTTAAAATTAAAATATTTAAAGGAAATCAATGTAAAAATAATAATAAATATTCTCGGTATGTAATTTGATAAATAGAAAATAATCCTCTAAAATATTTACCATGTTGAGAAAAAGAATAAAGAAATAAGCAATATACAGCACTAAAAAAAGATATAAAAGATAAAAAAATTATTGTTAATTTATTAAAACTAACTAAACTATTAATTAAAATAATTTCTCCCAATAAATTAAATGAAGGAGGTGCAGCTATATTAGAAGAACAGAAAAGAAATCATCATAAAGATAAATTTGGTATAATATTTAATAATCCTTTATTTAAATATAATCTTCGTCTATTAATTCGTTCATAAACAATATTAGCTAAACAAAATAAACCTGATGAACATAAACCATGAGCTAATATTATTACTAATGAGCCTCAAAATCCTCAAATATTTAATGTTATAATTCCTGCTAATACTAACCCTATATGAACTACAGAAGAATAAGCAATTAAAGATTTAATATCGCTTTGACGTATACAAATTAAAGAAACAAATAAACTTCCAACTAATCTAATAATAATAAAAATAATATTAATTTTTATACCAAGATTAATAAATAAATTTATTAAACGTAAAAATCCATAACCACCTAATTTTAATATAATGCCTGCTAAAATTATTGATCCTGATACAGGTGCTTCAACATGAGCTTTAGGTAATCACAAATGAATAAAATATATAGGTATTTTAATAAAAAATACTAAATTTATAAAAAAATATATAAAAATATTATCAATATCTTTATTTATAAAAAAAAATTCCAAAGTATTAAATTTTTCATAAAAATAAAAAATAGAAATTATTATTGGTAAAGAAACTAATAAAGTATAAAATAATAAATATATCCCTGCTTCAATACGTTCAGGTTGATATCCTCAACCAATAATTAAAATTAAAGTTGGAATTAAACTAATTTCAAAAAATAAATAAAATATAAATAAATTTAGTGAAGAGAAAGCTAAAAATAAACTAATTATTAAAAAAATTATAATAAATAAAAATAAATTATAAAAATTATTTAACTTTAATAATTTTTCTCTAGCTAAAATTATTAAAGAACAAATTCAAAATCTTAAAATAATTAAAGAATAGGATAATAAATCACAACCTAAACTATAAGATAATCTTATAAAACAATAATTAAATCTTAAATTAATAATAAATAAAAATGTTAAAATAAAAAAACAAAATTGAATTAATCAATAAAAATTATAAATAAAACATAAAGGCATTAAAAATATTAATCTTATAAAAAATTTTATCATAAAGAAGAAAAAGTTAAAATATAATCATTTCCATGTGTACGAATTATTATAACTAAAATTGATAAACCTAAAACACCTTCACATACACTTATTGTTAAAAAAATCATTGAAAAATAATATTCATAATTTATATTAAAAAGATAAATAAAAATTAAAAAATATAATGATAATACAATAAATTCTAATCTTAATAATATTAATAGTAAATGTTTACGTTTAGATGAAAAAACAATTAATCCTGAAATAAATATAAATGTAGAAATAAAAAGATACATTAACATTGTTTTAATAATTTAAAATAAAATATTGATCTTGTAAATCAAAAATAAGATTTTTCTTTTAAAACTTCAAAGGAAAGATATAATTCTTATCTTTAATCTCCAAAATTAATATTTTAATAAACTATCCTTTGTATTATAACATCAATAATAATTATATTAATTACTTTATCAATTATATTTATTTTTTTAAATCATCCTTTATCTTTTGGGTTAGTTTTATTAATTCAATCTACATTAATTTCATTAATAACAGGATTAATAAATTATAATTTTTGATTTTCATATATTTTATTTTTAATTATAATTGGAGCTATATTAATTTTATTTATTTATATAACCAGAATTGCTTCAAATGAAAAATTTAAATTTTCTTATAAATTAATAATATTAACAATTATTATAATATTATTTTCTACATTATTATTAATATTAATTGATTTTTATTTATTTAGTTTTAATTTATATTCTTATGATAATATAAATCAAGAAACTCAAAAAATTAATAATCTTTCTATAAATAAATATATAAATTATCCAACAAATTTAATTTTTTTTTCAATAATTATTTATTTATTAATTACTTTAATTATAGTTGTTAAAATCACTAATTTAAATTATGGACCTTTACGACAAAAATTTTAATGAAAATACCAATTCGAAAATCTTCACCTTTAATTAAAATTTTTAATAATTCATTAATTGATTTACCTACTCCATCAAATATTACAACATTATGAAATTTTGGATCTTTATTGGGAATTTGTTTAATAATTCAAATTATTACTGGACTATTTTTAGCTATACATTATTGTCCTAATATTGAATTAGCCTTTAATAGAGTAGCTCATATTTGCCGTGATGTAAATTATGGTTGATTAATCCGAACATTACATACTAATGGAGCTTCTTTTTTTTTTATTTGTCTATATATTCATATTGGACGAGGAATTTATTATAGATCTTATTATTTAAAAGAAACTTGATTAATTGGTGTAACAATTTTTTTTATTACTATAGGAACAGCATTTTTAGGATATGTTTTACCTTGAGGTCAAATATCTTTTTGAGGAGCAACTGTTATTACTAATCTTTTATCAGCTATTCCTTATTTAGGATCAATAATTGTTCAATGAATATGAGGAGGATTCGCAGTAGATAATGCAACTTTAAATCGATTTTTTACTTTACATTTTTTATTTCCTTTTATTGTTTTAGCTTTAGTAATTATTCATTTACTTTTTCTTCATCAAACAGGTTCAAGAAATCCTTTAGGAACAAAAAGTAATATTGATAAAATTCCTTTCCATCCTTTCTTTTCATTAAAAGATATTGTTGGATTTTTAATTATAATATTTTTATTAATTTTTTTATCTTTAACTAATCCTTATTTATTAGGAGATCCTGATAATTTTATTCCTGCCAATCCTTTAGTTACTCCTATTCATATTCAACCTGAATGATATTTCTTATTTGCTTATGCTATTCTTCGTTCTATTCCTAATAAATTAGGAGGAGTAATTGCTTTAGTTTTTTCAATTGCTATTTTATATATTTTACCATTTACAAATAAAAAAAAAATTCAAAGACTTCAATTTTACCCATTAAATAAATTATTATTTTGATTTTTATTTTCTATTATTATTTTATTAACTTGAATTGGAGCCCGTCCTGTAGAAGATCCTTATATTTTTCTTGGTCAAATTTTAACAATTTTATATTTTAGTTATTATTTAATTAATCCTTTTTTAAGAAAAATTTGAGATAAAATTATTTTTTATTAGTTAATGAACTTGAATAAGTTTATATTTTGAAAATATAATATAGAAGTCTAATCTTCTATTAACTTAAATACTAAAAATAATTAACTAATTAAAAATAAAAATAAAAATTTTAAAACCAAAAAAAAAAGATAATAATCTTAAAGATACAGGTAAATAACATTTTCAAGATAAATATATTAACTTATCATAACGAAACCGAGGCAGAGTACCTCGAATTCAAATTCATAAAAATCTTATTAAACTTAATTTTAAAAAAAATATTAATGAATTTAAATTTGATCCTAAAAATAAAATACAACATAATATTCTTATAAATAAAATTCTTGAATATTCAGCTAAAAAAATTATTGCAAATCTTCCTCTTCTATATTCAACATTAAATCCAGAAACTAATTCTGATTCACCTTCAGCAAAATCAAATGGTGTCCGATTAGTTTCAGCTAATCTTGAAACTAATCATATAAAACATAAAGGCATTAATAAAAATAAAAACCAAATATTTTGTTGATATTTATAAAAATCATATAAATCAACACTTAAAATTAAAAATAAAAATGATAATAAAATTAAAAATAATCTTACTTCATAAGAAATTGTTTGTGCAACAGAACGTAATCTACCTAATAAAGAATAATTAGAATTTGAAGATCAACCTGCTATTATAATTGTATAAACTCTTAATCTAGAAACTCTTAAAAAAAATAAAACTGATAAATTAAATCTAAAAATTATTCTTATAAATGGCATACATATTCATAATAATAAAGATAAAAATAAATTTATAATTGGACAAAAATAATATAAATTAAAATTTGATATAAAAGGATAAATTTGTTCTTTAGTAAACAATTTAATTGCATCCCTAAAAGGCTGAATTAATCCTAAAAATCCTACTTTATTGGGTCCTTTACGAATTTGAATATAACCTAAAACTTTACGTTCTAATAACGTTAAAAAAGCCACTCTAATTAAAACACAAATTAATAAAATAATTATTGATAAAAATATTAAAAATAAATCTTTTATTATCAAGTATTATTTGTAATATTTTTATTACATATAAAGATTCTAAATCTATCGCACTATTCTGCCAAAATAACTATTAATATTCAAAATTTAAATATTTTACTATATATCTGGTCCTTTCGTACTAAAATATAAAAATTATTTAAAGATAGAAACCAACCTGGCTCACACCGGTTTAAACTCAGATCATGTAAAATTTTAAAGGTCGAACAGACCTAAAATTCTTAGCTTCTACACCAAAAATTAATTTTAATCCAACATCGAGGTCGCAATCTTTTTTATCGATTTGAACTCTCAAAAAAAATTACGCTGTTATCCCTAAGGTAATTTTATCTTATAATCATTAAATATGGATCAATAATTCATAAATTTATGGTATTAATTAATAAAAGTTAATTTAATTTTTATATCCTCCCAATAAATTATAAAATAAAATCAAAATTAAATAATATTAAAAATTTAAATTTTTATTTTGTATAAAACTCTATAGGGTCTTCTCGTCTTTTAAAAATATTTAAGCTTTTTAACTTAAAAATAAAATTTTAATATATTTAAATAGAGACAGTTATTTTTTCATTAAACCCTTCATTCCAGCTTCTAATTAAGAAACTAATGATTATGCTACCTTTGCACAGTCAAAATACTGCGGCCATTTAAATCTCAGTGGGCAGGCCTGACTTTAAATTTTTAACAAAAAGACATGTTTTTAATAAACAGGTGAAAAATTTTTTTGCCGAATTCCTTTACTTAATCTTAAAATAATTTATTAAAAATAAATTATAAATTATACTAATTTTATCATAATTTCTAATTTTTTATAATTTAAAATTATATTTTTATAAAATATTTAAATTAAATATAAATAATATTTATATACCAAAATTAATTATAACATTATTTTAAAATTAAAAACTTTAAATTCTATTTATAATATTATTAAATATTTATTTCTAAATTTTAATTTAAAAGCTTATCCCTTTAAATTTTTCCTATTAATAAAAATTTTATAAATAAATAAAAATTATTAATAATAAAAAAATTAAATTTTTTTCTAAAAAAACTAGATATATTTAAAAACGATTAACATTTCATTACTAAATAAATATTTTAAATATTTATTTTACAATAAAATTATATTTATTTAACTCTTTTAAATTCGAGAAAATTAAATTTTTAAAAATATTTAATAAACCCTGATACACAAGGTAAAAAAAATTAATTATTCTTAATAATAAATATAAAAATTTCTTTTATAATACTAATAAACTATAATAAATAAAATTTTTTCTTTTTTAATAATAAAAATAAATTTTTTTATTTTAATTTTATTTATAATTTTTTAAACAAATAATTTTTATTTTTCAAATTAAATTGAATTTCACAATTCACTTTTTAATGTAAATAAAATACTTTATATCAAGCTCTAATTTGTTCTTTCTAGGCTCACTTTCCAGTAAGCCTACTTTGTTACGACTTATTCCACCTTAAAGTGAAAGCGACGGGCAATATGTACATATTTTAGAGCTTAAATCATTTAAATAATTTTAATTAAATTACTTTCAAATCCAAATTCAATCTTTTTTAAAAAAAAATATCCTTAAATAAATTTATTGTAACCCATTTCTTCTTTTTTATAAACTATACCTTGATCTGATTTTTTATTTAAAAAATATTATGAATATTTATATTCTTTTAAAATATTCAAACTACGATGATATATAAATTAATAAAAAAAGTAAATTAAATCGTGGATTATCAATTATAGAACAGGTTCCTCTGAATAGACTAAAATACCGCCAAAATCTTTAATTTTCAAGAACATAACTAATACTAATTTAGCATTTTAATTTAACGTTTAAAATAATAGGGTATCTAATCCTAGTTTAAAATTTAAATTTCTTAAAATCACTAAATAAATAAATTTTTTATTAAAATTTAAAATTTCACCTAATAAATTTTAATTTAAAATTATTTTTAAAAATTTATTAAAACTAATAAAATTAATTTTTATAATTTGTATAACCGCAACTGCTGGCACAAACTTTGTTTATAATAAAAATTATATCTAAATCTAAATTACTTTAATTTTTAAAAATATTTACTGCGAATAAAATATAAATATTAAATTAATTATTAAAATTAATTTATTTTTTCACTAAAATTTACATGTAAATTTAAATTTAACCTAATTTTTAAGTTAGAATAAAACTTTTTAATCTAAAAATATAATTATAAACATAATATTTTTTCCTCCCTAAAATTACTCTTTTAAAAATATTTAAAATTCCCCTTTTTAATATAAATTAAAATTCAAATTAATATTTTTTTTATATAAACATATTATTATAAATTAATTTCAATTTATTAATAAAAATAAATTTATTAATAAATTTATTTTTCAGGAATTTAACCTACTAAATTTTATTAACTTTTTCTGAAATTTTAACTTAAACAATAAAATCAATTAGTTAATAAAAATAAATAAATATTAAACTAAATATTATTAACTTATAAAAAAAAAGCTTATTTTAATGAAAAAAAGGTACCTTTTTTTTTTTTTTATAGAAAAGAGTGCTATTATATAAAAATTATATTTATTAATAATTATATAATATTATATTAAATAATGAAATATATATTAATTATAATATAATATAATGTTATATAAATAATTAATATATATATATATATAAATATATTATAAAAATTTAATTAATTAATAATTCATTAGAGATAATATATATATATTAAATTTTAATTGTTAAATAAATTAAATAAGATTTTCTATATTTTAATAATTTTTAATATATATATAAGTTAAATCTCTCCTTTCTAATTAAATTTTGAGCCCTTATATGATAATTTTATAATAATAGGAATATTGTAAAATAAATATCCCTTTTTTTTTAATAACTTATTTAAAATATATTTTAAATTTAATTTTAATATATTTATAGATAAATTTATTAGATTAAAAATTATTTATATATATATATATTATATTAAAATATATTATAATAAATATATATTCATAAATTATTTATATAGCTAAACTTTTTTACACCTTTTTTTAAAAAAATGATATAAAATTATTAATTTCTAATAGTTAATAAAAAAAAAGTACAAAAAAATATATATAAAATGATACTTTTTTTTAAAAAAAAACTTTTTTTTATTATCTAATTATATAAACAATTTATTTTTTATTTTAAAATTATTATTTTTAATTTTCTTATAAATTTTAATAAAAAAACAAAAAAATTATAA